GGAATATAAAGTTGTCGTTTCTGTAACCCTCTACCTCGCCCCGGAAAGTCCCAAAAGCCGGTCTATCTGTTCGGCGTGCGGTCGAGTTGGCACTCTCGCAGACGTATCTTGGAGAAGGGAGCAATCCCATGGGTAAGGCAACGGGTGGGTAACTACTTCTGTTACTTGTTCGTTTTTCTTGGAATCCGTGAAATTCTATGCGCCGGAACGGAATTGACTGCGGAGCTATATAGAAGGCACTAAGGGGTATTAGGGCCAAGCAATTGAAAGGAAGCTTTTTCGGACTTCAAGGGCGTGTGAGAGGACCCCTTTGAAGTTCCAAACCGGTACCAAGGAAGCGGGCACTACACTAAAAGGTATAGGTGTTCCTACCCAAATTACCTATCCACTGACTATAACAATATGTTCTATATGTGTCTGTAGCTTAGCGCAACAAAAAACATAATCAAACTCTTTTAGTAATAGGCCCGCCTATTGCTACTAAGAACACCTTTCGGGGGGAATATAATAAACCTGTGTGAAACCCCAGCAAGCTTCAAGAAAACAGGGTTAATGAATACATATCAAAAGGTCCCTTTTAATAAATTAAATAAAACATCATGAACAACTATACCTTAATAGTAGGTAGACTAGGAGTATATCCTAGGGTAAGGTCCACCCCATGGATCGGGTCCACCTCACGGATCGGAGTTGCTTACCTTATAAAGCAGTTATTACGAGAGTATACTACCCTAAAGGGGTATCATGCATTTCAAGTTAGCGTAGGGTCCAGCCCTAATATAGGCTCTTCTGTTAGTAATTCGGCGAGTCGTAGGATTCATTCTGAAAAAAGAAGTCCAAGGGAGGCGGAGGCCCTAATCAAGCCTTTTTTCCGACGCTATACTAGCCTTAATAGAATTAATAAATAAGTATTTCATAATCCATTTTTTCTTAGAAATTGGAGTCGTTTAATGGATATGCAGGGTTCTGAGCTATTCTATAATCTATATACGGGGTCGGTCGCTCCTAGCGGAAAACGAGTGGAGCCATACGCTCGATCCTGTGATTATGTGATTATATCGTTAGAGGTCCTGCGTTTATTATACCGCTATGCTTACAATATGGATTCAGACTACATTAAGTTCACCATAGGTTTAGTGGTTGAAACCTCCTCCGGTATATATAGATTAACCGTTGGAAAGGCTATTCCCTTGTTTGATTCGAATGGTCAACCTCTTCCCAAGGCATTAGTATATGATATTGAGAACATTGATGGAATATGCAGAGAAGTATAAGGATAGCGTGATACGTTCAGTCTTCATTCGTATATATTACACAGGTGCTAAACCCGGGTTTGGTTTGATATAGCGCCTCCATCCATCTCCAATTCAGATATACTATCCCTTATCTTAGATGATCTTAGTTCTAGCATAGTAGGTCTTGAGGTCCCAGAGGCCAAATCAATGAATAAGGAAAAGCCTCGGTATTCCAATCATATAACCGCAATCAAACCCAAGACCACGAAGCTGAGACCCTTCATAGTTGCTGATACTGAGACGTTATTGGACGAGAAAAGTAATGCTCATGTACCTTACGCCGTTGGTGACATGTTGGTATCCCCAGGGGATGATGTAGGTTCAAAGGCAGATTATGAGATTGAAACGCGTTTCAGTGAATCCCACGTTCAATTCCTACCTAAGATGGAAGATAGGAGTAAGAGAATGATGTTTGAGTTTCTTAACTCCTTAGAAGGACCTTGACTGTTAATAAGTCCGTTCGAACGGTGTACTTCCATAATTTGGCCAAATTTGATGGTATATTCTTTATGAGGCATTATGTTGAACGTACTGATAATATTTACAGATTTAAACCCCTGATAAGGAACCATATGCTCTACGAGCTGAAAGTGCATAAGGGCCGTAAGCTACTTATGCGTTTCAGAGATTCATGCAATTTGCTCCCAGGGAGTCTGGCATCATTGGCAGAGAGATTATGTCCGCAATTGGGTCCTAAGGGCTCAATCCAACATCAGGAGGTGAGGTTGTCAAATCTGCAGGAAAGGGGTGAGGAATTGTTGTCATATATGAGACAGGATATCCGTCTGTTAGGGGGAGTGATGCTTAAGGCGCAAGAGATATACTGGTTAAATTACCAGATTGATATCGAGGAGTTGATGACTTTATCATCGCTTGCAACCAGGATCTTTCGTATGAAAGACTATGATGAAAAGATCTTTCCTATCCATATACCTAATAGAAACGAGGACACCTTCATTCGCCGTGGGTACTATGGTGGTCATACGGATGCGTATATCCCCTCCGGTGAGAACCTCTACTACTACGACGTAAACTCCCTCTACCCCTTTATCATGAAAACCTATCCAATGCCAGGTGGTGTACCGGTCTGGCGTGGCAATTTGGAGGGTGAGAGATTGGACGACCTGTTTGGCTTTATTGAGGCCTTGGTCGTTTGTCCCAGTGATATTATCCGCCCCTTCTTGCCTTATAGGGATAAGAATAGTAATACACTATTATTTCCAACAGGCCAATTCGCTGGAGTTTCTTATAGTGAGGAGTTGAAGTATGCCAGGGATTTGGGTTACACTATTATACCACTCCGGGGATATTTGTTTGAGAAGAAGGCCAGCCCCTTCGAAGCCTTTGTATCCGAGCTCTATGGCAGCAGACAAAGGGCTAAGAAGGAGGGTGATGAGGCTATGTCATATGTGTATAAGACCCTAATGAACTCCCTCTACGGTAGATTTGGGATAAATCCTGTAAGTACAGTTACCGAGCTCTGCGATAGAGAGAGATATGAGGAATTTCTGAGGAAGGACAATTTCACGTCCGCAAACCAGCTCACCGAAAATTACTATATTGTTAGTTATATTACCAACAGGGCTGAGGATAAGGATTGGAATCCCCCTAGGATCTCGGCGGTTCAAATCTCTGCTGCTATAACGGCTTGCTCTCGTATTAATATGTATCAATACATTTCCCGAGACGACTGTTACTACACCCGACTCCGTGGTTCTTGGAAGCCCTCTTCCGGATGAAGTAATCTCTTCCACTGAGATGGGTAAGTTTAAACTGGAGCACCTTGTTAAGAGGGGTATCTTCTTAGCCCCTAAGAGTTATATGTTAGACATAGAAGATGATAGACATATTAACAAGGGTCCTGCTAAAGATTTAGTAACATCTGAATGGTTTCAAAGGCAATTAGCAGATCTATCTTTAATGGAGCAGATCTCAACTTCAGCTAACTTCAGAATAGATTGGGATAATCTTATAATTTCCAAAAGGGAGATGATGGTCAATCTTGGAATTTCTCCTAGTACCAAGAGAAGAAAGACATATGATGAGAATGGGAAATGGGTTGAGAGCCCATTATGGTTAAGGATTTAGCAGGCCTTGGGGATTTTCTAATCTCAGATTTCCTTGATGATATTATAGAAAGGGGGAAGTCCTTACGTGGATTGAATCCTAGGGGGCTAGACGGAGATGAGCTGGACCGTTTAAGACTCCTGTTAGAAAAACGTAAACTGCGTGAAAAAGCATCAGAAAGCCAGGAGGGCCTCAAAGAGGAAATCGGAAGAGAATAGTGAGTAGGGGTTAGTTGATCTTGAGGTTAATTTCATTCTCCCCTGCCGTCTTTTGTTTGACAACAAATCCATCCTCTTGACTCTTTTAGCTCGAGTCGACTCTTCTTCCTCCAGCCTTAAGCTTTGCACTAGGTTGAGTCTTCTTTCTTCACTCTCGTTCTAGAAGGCATTCTGTCTAGCAGCATGGGATGAAGACGATTATGTGCAAGAACATTTTCGGAAGAAGGCACTGTACCGCTAATTCCGTATCGTATATTGAAGTGGAGGAAGCTACAGTACAAGAGGAAGAGAAAAAATAGATAGTATAATAGCTTTCTATATGAGCTAGAGAAGAGATAGCTTTTTTCCCCTCGAGATTGCTTTTCTTGGTCTGGGGGAGTTCGCTTGGGAGTTATCCTCCATCCTGTCGCGTTGGCCATACCCTAGTTTGAGTACCATATAGCAGTCTTCTTTCAAGCCAGTTAAAAAAGAAGTTCAGTCCTCTTAGCGCTTCCCTTAGCAATCCCTTGCTGCTAGTGTAGCAATAGTCAAGTGAGAGAAGTTCTTTTTAAAGTAGGGATGGATTATATATAAGCTAGCACTCTGTTCCTCACCTCTTAAAAAGCCATCAGGCAAGCATTTTTCTTTCCGTTTGAAAGCAATCCGTTTCCGGCAGTCTATTTATTCTCTTAGGCGGGGGGGTTTGATTTCAAGCTATCTAGTTTTAGAACAAGGACATCATCGCTACCTCCGCCTTAAATTTGGAAAAAATTAGTGAAAGGAGCCCGCTTACCATTAGAACTCAAAGAAGACCATAAAGAAAGTGAATTCACCCTCCTCGTCTAGCACTCTTTGAAACTGCTCTCACCTTGAATGGTGAGTTCAATTAAAAATTATTTGAGCGACTCTTCTTCTCTTATCTTAAGATATTTCGAGTTGGCTGAAAAGAGCGGAAGCCTCTTTGAAGTTCAAGAGTTAAGTAATATCTTATTTAGAATATAGGAAGGAGCTACCTAGATCTTTGTATGTACGGGTAATTAGAGAGACTATCTCAAATAGGGAGACTGAGGGTTAGGTGTGCAGGAGGTGTGGATTTGGATCCCCTTCGTCGACCAAGCACTGAGAAGACCAGCGGAAGACTTTCAACACCCCACTGACCAGCGCTTTTCAACGACTGACCAGCTAGTCTTAGATGACGACCATCCCTTTCCCTACTCGAATAGATGAAGAGTTGAGCTTCTACTAAAATCTTCTTTCAGAGGTCGGCTTCTAAACTGAAGTTTAGTGTCCAATGAAGGCTGCGACAAGGCAAAGATAACGATGAAACTAGCACGTCTCTTTTTCCACCCTCAATGCTTTGCCTCGTCATCGCCCTAGCTATTAAGTCTTCTGTTTTTTACTATCCGAAATAAAAAGAGCTATTCACTAATATATTAGCCCTTTGCTTAACGTCCTTACTGCGAATCAGCTTATATCTTTTTATTATATTAGATTAGGGTTGAAGCCTTTTTTCCCAAAAGCAGGACTAGGCTTTAGTAGGGAAGGCTATTGACCGCTTGAATAGCCTTTGTCACAAGAACGACTCAGTCACGAAAAGATCAGAGTAGTGGCACCTTTCTGATGTAAGAAAGCGAATCTTCGTCACAGGCAAGAGGGAGTAGTTTGGATGGTAACGAATAGTCCCCATCCGAGTGTAGTCTGAGCTTTAGTCTTTTTTCTTTCCTTCCAGATATTGGAGTTCAGAGCGGGAGCTGGTGTAGAAAGAGAAACTGCCATCAACCAGCACCTAGACCAGTAATTACAAAATAGGGATTTGAAACCGCATAAGCCACACCTCAAATGAGCTTCAGAAAAGAAAGAAAGCACGCATTCGACATCGGCACAGGCTAAAATAAAAAGGAATTTCCCTCTTCCTTTCAGTCGAGTGGCTCTCGCTCCCTGTAGTACATTCCCAGATCTGAGCTACCTGGATCAACCCACCAATTAGTACAGTTCGTCAGTGAGTACGTGGGCCCAGTAATGAATAGATATATCAGTCACCGGGTAAAGAAGCGAGGCGTACCATCTACCGTTGGCCTTTGCTCCCTGTATCGGTTTGCTCGCGGTAATTGTGGCCTGGCTTAGATTCGGTTAGTTTGTTAGTCTTCGTTTCTTCCTACCTTTATTGATTGATCAACCGATGGGAATCTGGTCCTACCTAGCATCCATCTTTCATTCAAGCTATCTTACAAATGTGAATTTGACCTATACGAGGGGGAAGTCGTTGCTCTTGCGCCTTGCTGCTTCTCTTATCTAAGCTGACGCTGACGCTTGCTTCGGGGCCGATCTCTTGTATCGGAGCAAACAAATTCAATGATTTTCTATATTCTTTATTTTATTGTTGAGTTTATTCCACCACAAATAGATTTGCCGCATGGATTGGATAGAGACTGGGAATTGGATGCTTCCTCAAGAGCAGCTTCTTCGAGAACAGCCAATGAGTGCACAAGAGCTGATAGGCCAAGAGTTGATTCCATTTCAGCGCTTACTCTAAGAAGAAGACCTGTTGATGCGGCGGCTAGGATCCGATCTCGCTTTCGGCTTGACGAGGTCTCAGGCCTATCTGCCTTCATTAAAGTCAGAAGATTGCCCAGCATTAGAAGCAGTTTCCATCGTCAAGGATGGATGGTTACACTCTCCTTCCCCACTCTTTGAGTCGATGACTGCTAACGGAATTCCTCACTTTGGACCTAGAGCTGTCACTTCCCTTGCAAGAGAACAAAGGCACTGATTTCAAGGGTTTCTCACGGGGAGACTGCCTTATGAGAGACTCCTTCTCATGCTGCTTGATAATGGTACAGCCCTGAGAGCCTTTTGCACTTGACGAACCCCTTCCCCCCTTTCGAAAGAGAAAGTACAAGGAAGGACGCACAGTCTATGATGGACCTATGCGCCTACTCCGCAAATGGGAAGATAGAGAACTCTCCCTACGTAGGGTGGGGAAGAGAACTCGGAATAGGCTAGCTTTCTAACTGGACACCTGAAAGCGGGGTTCACTGATCCGAACTCCCTTCATGGCTTTGCTTCCTTCTTGCCTGTATTGAGAGTAGCTGAGTCCTTGCTTTCTTGACCTCGTCTCGATTTATCCTAGTATAGGAGATTGACGCTTTCTTCTATTATGAGATTGGCTTTGTTTATATTCGATTCTCGCAATATCAATTCTTATTATAGAAAGATCCCTTCCCCGCTTTACGCTCCTAGATTCCCTCGCTTCCGAACTATAGACGAGGGCTAGGTTGGCGTGGGAGAGCCCTCTTTTGGCTTGATTGCTTGAACCAGGTCTAGCGAGAGTCGATTAGCCCGAGTTGTGTTAAGATAAGTGGCACTTGAATTGGAAGTAGCCATCGGCCCGGTCTTGGATGCGGATTTCTCGGTCTTACCACTTGTATTGATAGACCAACTTTCATTTCATGCTGAGGATAGATTTATATATATAAAATCCTGATCTTCGAACTTTGAAAGGCTTCTGGCAAAGCTTGAACCAGGGAAAGCTTTTCTTGCTAATCTGGTGATATCGTAGTAAAGGTAAAGTAGCCAAGCCAAGAGGAATCGATTTGGCAGTCCATACCAGGCTCCAGGTATATTTAGGAGTGACCGGAGGAGCAAAGAGAACAACAGCAATCAGAGCTTCTCCCTCGGGGTGGGCTGACGACACTCCCTCGCCCCACTATGCTCACCCCCCCTACGCTTTTTTCGGCTACGTGCGGGGTTAGATTATTAGTTTTTCTTAGAAGAGAGAAATATGCAATGGAGCACCTTCCCTCCTCTTTCCTCATTGAATCCTGTATACTTATACATACAGAGTGAAGAGAGCTGTATTGGTATAGGAAGTGCTATGCTCCAAAACCAAGGAAGTGAGAGGTCTGCCCTTGCCTCGATGTCTCAAAAAGGCAGTCAGGGGGGTGGAAAAAAGAAAAGAGAGGCTTTGGGTGGTGGTAAATCACCAGAATAGAAAGACAAGTTTAAGTTTTCACATTGTGGTCGCTCCCGTCATAAAAAAGAGACGTGTTGGGAGCCTTTTACCGCGACCTTCAAAGTTCTTTAATTATATTCAATCGACTAGTCGTCCTGACCTACCTGCAGCCCATACAGTCTCCTCATCAAGTTCAGCCTCTACTGGTACTTTCCCCAGCCTCTGCCTCATTCTAGGGAGTTGGTTACAATCTCCAAAGAAGAGCTTGAGAGTCTCCGGCGTCTAATGGCTCAGCTTGAGGGTCCTGACCTCCACATTTGCTTACTCAAGTACCTCTGCATCAGCCTAGTGACTATCCAGTGAGACTTCATTGTGATAATATATCAGCTATTCGGATGGCAGAGAACCCGGTATTCCACGCGAGGACCAAAGTATAAGTTCATTATCATTTGGGAGAAGGTGTTACAAGGCAAAATCGAGATTCGGTCAAGACAGATGATCAAGTAGTCGATATTTTCACGAAAGGCTTGGCTCCTACAAAATTTGCAGATTTCAGAAAACAGCTTTGGATGACCGAGAAGAGTCAGTGCTGAGGGGGAGTGTTAAAAAAGGGTCCACTCTTCTCTCTATAATTTTCTCTCTAGGGCTCTCAAGAGCTAATAGGCTCTTCTAGAGCTCTCATGAATTGACAGCCTCTAGACCCTTCCATCTTACTTGAGAAGCCAGCCAAAGGTGGTGACATGGCTGCCTTGAGCTCCTATAAAGAAATAGGGGTAAAGGCATGTGTTTTGAGTGTAAGAGTGAGCAAGAAAGGCTAGAGAAAAGAAAGAGAGCTAGAGAGAAAGTGAGTTTTCTTTCTTGAGTGGGTGAGCCGAGAGTGGAAGTGTGAGTGGTGTGAGTTGAGAGCCTTCTTGTTACTTGTAGTTTGAAAGACAAAAGAAAAAGTTTGTCTCCTTGGTTGTATAAATAGCTTCTTTATTGAGTATAAAATTAGTGTCCAACCACTTGCAATCTCCAATATAGGCCCGAAGAATGACACATAGTCGGAGATTGGATCGCCTGTCAGCCTGCCAAGGACCTATAAAAAGACGACAACAAGAGCTATTCATATGCCCCAGCACACAAAAAGCCTTGTTAATGAGCGCCACATAGCGAAAGTGAAAGGAATTGGGACCTAAGACCCTCGTAGACCTGAAAGCGCCTACTCCTTTCTTCAATCTCACCTACTCACTCCTTTCTTCAATGTCATCCGCCTTCGATTATGATCTTTCTCGTTAGCGAATCTCATGTCCACCTGAAAGCGGGGTTCACCTCTCCTCCCGAGCCAGTAGGCCGATTGGTGTATAGAAAAGCACCTTCCCAGCCGGACAAGGGGCCAGAGCCACCGAGCCTGTCGTCACTAATTCCCCGTCTTGGTTCGCCAGTTGGTGACCTGATGACAGGGGAGCCGGGGACCGAAGCCCCGGTGAACGGCGGCCGTAACTATAACGGTCCTAAGGAGGTAGCGAGATTCCTTGTCGGGTAAGTTCCGACCCGCACGAAAAGCGTAACGATCTGGGCACTGTCTCGGAGAGAGGCTCGGTGCGTGCAGACGTCGGTCCTATAAAAAGTGTCCTCATCGCTAGCCAGTTGAAAAGAGGGAGAAGATAAGGTATTCTGGCAATATCAAGCATACTAGTAATCGATTTCTTGGCCATTCGCGGTCGAGCACAACCTATGAACAGTTGTACGCCTACATAACCTACCTCCCAGACCAAGGGAAGAAGGTATCAGACTCTTGTAGTTCTGGACCCCTTTTGTTAAACCAGTTCCTGTATACTATTGAATGAAAGCCATCCAAGCCAAAGTAGTCTGGTTGAAGGGGCCTCCTCACCACTCCCCTTATCAAAGAAGCCACGAAAGACTCGCCATGATAAGGCCCTTCCTTTCACCGCGCTACGCAGCTGTCCCCCATTCAATTTTGGGAGTGATCATCTAGATCCCGCACTTGACGGAGGACCTTCGAAGTAAAATGCCTATAGGTTCGGGAGTTTACCCCCCCTCCCGGAGATCCGCTAATAAGGCATAGAGCGACTCCAAGGATGGCTCCCCCGACCCCGTGGGGGTACGGGGGTTATCCAGGGCTCGCGCTCCCCGTCCCTGTATGGATCCAAAACCGCCATTAGGTTTACAATCTCAGCCTTGACCTCGAATAGGTCTTCGGCTTGAAACCGCGCCATATCTATTTCATGGGGCAAGGGAAGAGGGGAGCTTTTGCGCAAAAGGCGGGTTTGGATGGACAGGACGGAATCCCCGCCGATCTCCTCATCCGCCCGGTATGGACGCTTTCGATTGAGTGCGTTAGGGATGAATGATCTTTTTTCACGCTTCCCAGGCTGAGGCAAAGAAAGAATGGGGGGACTTCCAGTTATACTTCTACTCGGGTTATGGATAACATAAGCTGGGGTATGTGACTTACCAGGGCAATCTCTTTCTCTTACTAGACAAGATGCTACCTCTGATAAGCATGCTTCATAAGGAGGACTCAATTGAATCTTGTGATCATATCCCACGCTCAAAGGTTCTGACCCCACCAGGAAAGGAAAGTGGATCGCTGGAAGTGGTACTGTAATTGAGCTTGCTTACCCTAGGACTGGGGGTAAGAGCTTACCCGCTCGCTTACCTTCTTGCTTATCCGCTAGCCTAAGGTACAGGGACTCCTCCAAGGAAGGCTCTTACGAAAGCTCCCACTAAGACTGCCTCAAGTATATTAGGATTAGCAGGGCTAGGAAATTATAACCCATAAAAACCCCCTTAAGGAATGGAAAAAAAAGGTATCTTCCCCGGTTGAGAAGAAAAGTGAAGCAAAGAGATTCCACTATTGGAGGTTTTCTGCTTTCTCCTGCTTGCTCAGTGAGAAAGGGTAGGAAGAGTCGCCAAATAGACTGAATTAGTCTTAGTAGTCTTAGTGCAGTAGTAGGATTCCCTTCGCCCCCTTCCCTTTGTCCCTTACCTGCTGACTGCAAGCATTCCTGGGGGAAGTAATCCGCCAAGGAAATCCACACCAAGACTCTAATTCTAGGGTACAATGCTAAAGAAAAGAAATAAAGAAACCGAAAAAACTCAGAAAGGCCCGGACCGCATTGAGGAAAGAAAGGCACTCTATAAAGCAGGGAACTCACCTCTTGCACCGACATCAAAAGCAACTCAAATTGGATTAGGGGTACTCCCTACTAGCTAGAAGAAAACTTCCACTAAATTACCAAGGAAAAGAAAGAGCCTGGTATTAGGTAAGAAGCAAGGGATTACTCGCTAAAAGACTCCTGGGTGACTCCTAATGCCCAATCCACCAAGCAAGAGCGGATTCTCGGCTTGGCTACGCTATTCTATTAAGGTCTTGGCTTAGCCTATCTCTCCCAGAGAAAGATGTTAAAGGTCGAATAAAAGCAACTCCCACTCGGGAAGTATCAGATTAAGCAAACACTCAACCCTTATTCCACTTCTACTTGAACTCAAACCTATGAGAAAAGAAGGACTGGTAGGGATAGAATAGAAGTCCCACAGGACAGAATGCTCCAGAAGAAGCTCCGAATCAATCAGCTGGTTTGGATATGAATAGACTTTAGTAGCAAGCTCGGTAGTTCGTTAGGAAAGATCCTTGTCCAGGAGGAAATATGCTATATAATATGGAAATGGCTCGCTTGGAGAGTATTAAAGATAAATCTCTGCTGTTATTGACTCATCCGCTGGGATTGGAATGCTTGACTTGCTTTCAAAGCCTAGAAGGGCTAACTCTTAACTAGGCTAGCGAAGGAACAACCATTAGGGCAAGAACTCCGGGTGAGAATAGGATTCGATTGAAAACGGGATCAATCAACATAAAGGGAAGTCCCCTCTTCCGATGCAGTTAGCTTGACTCCTGGTATAGCTCTTAATAGGCATGTAGCCGTAGGTGGGAAAATACCATTGCCTTTTATCATGGGCGTAAGGTTAGGCTGGCATAGAATCATCTGAAGTGACAATCAGTGTCGTGTCGTCAAGCCCGTTCATGAATGAATGGGAATCGTTGTAGTGGTCTTCGAGCAACACTGAAAATAGTAGCTCTTCTTTTTGGAGTGTTATGATATGATGTTTGGCTGGTGAGTTTGTTCTGTAGTGGAGAATCTGTTATTCTTCTCTGGAAGTTGATTGAGGAGCTGATGAGCCGAGGGTAGTTGCTGAGATAGAAGCAGTCCCGGTTCGTGCACATATATAAGCCGGGGTGGCCGCCTTAAGGAATCATGTCCTAATTTGCTTTCCGTCCGTGTCCTTTTTTATTTTCTTTGATGGCTGGAAGCCTCTTTGAAGATACCCTGACCACTTTCTCTATGTAGTTTGATCAATAGGTGAGGAGCACGAACTGGGGTTTTCTAATGAAATGCGAGAGTAGGCCCTGCAACGTGACTTGCTTTTTCTCGGGTGTGGAAGGATCGGGAACAGATATGTCGATGGTTGAAAGGCTAGCTAATACCATTCCATTCTTTCAGGAATTAGGCTTTGGAGATTCAATAACCTTGAGCTGCTATCCGAGCTATAAGAATCCATAGGTGTTCACACGGAACGGGGATGAGATGATGTCTAATAGACTCGTTTGGGAACTGAAACTCCTGCTGTAGAAGCACAGGGCCTACCATCGTTAACAATTCCTAAAAAGTTCCTTTCAATGAGATACCTTATACTCTTAAGCGAATCTTTGCCGATCTGGGTGAGAGCTCGTTCTCCCTCAATTGGGGCCTTCCCGGTCCCTTGCCGATGCCAGATTCTCCTCTGGGTCTTTCTTTCTTCTTCAAATGCTTCGCTTTCCCTTCCTAAGGTAGCTAGCTTGGTATTCCCCTAGGCAGGTGGAGGCAATGAAATTCTTCTTTCTTTGAACGACTCAGCTCTAATTCCTCTTAGGGATCCTCTCTTTGCAGGGATTTCTTGCTTACCTACCTTCTGCCCTTATGAATGCCGGATCGTGAGGATCTTACT